AAAAAATACTACACTATAATATCGTTTAGTTCAATTTTCTGAAATGTGACGTTTAATAAATTATGAAATATGCAATTGTCGAAATTAGTGGAAAACAATTTTGGATTGAAAGTGGTAAATATTACAATTTCAACCGGATTCCAACAGAATTAGGAAAAGAAATTAGTTTAAATCGAATATTATTAGTTAACAATAATGGCGAAATCTTGATTGGAAAACCCTTTTTAAGTAATGTAAAAGTTACCGGAAGAGTGTTAGAGCATCTACGTGATCGTAAAAAAATTGTTTACAAAATGAGACCTAAGAAAAAAACCCGTAAAAAACAAGGTCATCGTCAAGAATTAACTCGTGTATTAATTGAAAATATTAGTATTAATTAAAACTAAGAAAAAAGGAATTTATAAAGTATGGCTCATAAAAAAGGTGCAGGTAGTACAAAAAATGGTCGTGATTCAAATGCAAAACGATTAGGTGTGAAAAAATTTGGTGGTCAAATAGTAAAAGCTGGAAATATTATTGTACGACAACGTGGTATGAAATTTAAACCAGGTACTAATGTTGGTTGTGGAAAAGATTTTACATTATTCGCATTAACAGATGGTATTGTAAAATTTGACTATAAAGATTCTTTGCATAAACGTGTAAACATTATAGTATAAAAAATACTCTAATAACGAATGCTAAAAAATTTATTAAAGAAAAATTTACCGATAAATGAATATAAGTCATTAATCACTGAAATTAATGAGTTAGAATCAAAATATAAATTGTTAACCGATAATGAAATTCAGTTAAAATCGGTTCAACTTCAAAAACAATATAAAGCGAGTTCGAATCTAACTAATTTACTAGTTGAATCATTTGCATTAACGCGTGAAGCAAGTTTTCGAACACTTGGATTAAGGCATTATGATGTTCAACTTTTAGGAGGACTTGTATTAAATAGTGGTAAAATTGCAGAAATGCGGACTGGAGAAGGAAAAACTCTTGTGGCAACTTTACCTGCATATTTAAATGCTTTGACAAAAAAAGGTGTTCATATTGTAACAGTTAATGATTATTTAGCTAGCCGAGATCAACTTTCAATGGGTCAAGTTTATCGATTTTTAGGATTAACCACTGGCTTGATTCAGGAAAATATGGAGACTCGAGAGCGACAAAAAAATTATGATGCCGATATTACTTATGTAACTAATAGTGAATTAGGATTTGATTATCTTCGAGATAATATGGCATTAAATATTAATGAAGTCGTTTTACGGCCATTTAATTATTGTATAATTGATGAGGTTGATTCGGTTTTAATTGATGAAGCTCAAACCCCTTTAATAATTTCAAATTCAGTTCAGACTTCAATTGAGAAATACGTCATTGCTGCTGAAATCGTTGATTATTTAGAAGTTAATCTTCATTTTAAAGTAGATGAAAAAAATAAAAATGTAATACTGACTAAAAATGGAACCATTCAAATTGAAAGTATTTTAGGAATCACAGATTTATACAATCCCAATGATCCTTGGATTCCTTTTATTATTAATGCTTTAAAAGCTAATACATTATTCTTTAGAAATGTTCATTATATTGTTCAAAATGATCAAATTATCATTGTAGATGAATTTACAGGACGAATTATGCCCGATAGGAGATGGAGTGATGGGCTTCATCAAGCGATTGAAGCTAAAGAACAAGTAACTATTAGGCAAAATAATGAAACTGCAGCATCCGTTACTTATCAAAATTTCTTTTTACTTTACCCAAAACTTTCGGGAATGACCGGGACGGCGAAAACAGCGGAAATTGAATTTGAAAAAATTTATAATTTATCAGTTGTTGAAATACCAACTGCACGTCCAAATTTACGAAAAGATCTACCGGATTTAATATATAAAGATGAACTTTCAAAGTGGACTGCAATAGCAAAAGAATGTGAAAAGATTTCTGAAAAAACTCAGCCTATTTTAGTAGGAACAACTAGTGTAGAAAAATCTGAAATGTTAGGACAATTATTGAATGAATATAATTTAACTTATCAGATTTTAAATGCTAAACCGGAAAATGTTAGACGTGAATCGGAAATTATTGCCCAAGCCGGTACGCAAAAAAGTATTACAATTGCAACAAATATGGCAGGTAGAGGAACAGATATTATATTAGGTGGAAATATTAAGTTTAAAACTCTTAAATATTTATATACTATTCTTGTTTCTTATAACCCTCAAACAGAGTTAACAAAAAATGCTACGAGATTTTCATTAACAAATAAACTAAAAGGCGTTTCTCATAAATTTATTAGTGTTTTAGTAAGTTTATTACAGAATTCAACTTTTAAACGTTTATCTGATATTGAGATTCTTAAACTTTTGAACGAAACAGATCAACTTCGTGTTCCAACTAACTATTATGAACAATCATTAAAATTTCTAATCAAAGAATTTGAAAAATTTGAGAAAAAAACACAAGATATTGATAACACTATAGTTAAAAATCTCGGTGGTTTATATATTATTGGGACAGAACGAAATGATTCACGCCGTATTGACAATCAATTACGCGGTCGATGCGCCCGGCAAGGTGATCCTGGAACGTCACAGTTTTTTTTAAGTTTAGAAGATCGATTATTAAGGTTATTTGGAGGCCCAAAAATACAGGATTTTCTTAAAAATCAATTTTTAGAAGATATTCCTATTGAATCCGAATTATTAACAAAAAGTTTAGATTCTGCGCAACAACGATTGGAAGAATTAACGTATGAATCGCGAAAAAACTTATTTGAATATGATGAAATTTTAAATAAACAAAGAAAAGTTATTTATTTTGAACGAAGAAAAATCTTGGAAAGTGTTTCAGTTCAAAAAAAATTATTAGCAGATGGCGAACAAATTATTACCGAAATTTTAACAAAATTTGAGAAAAAACAATTAGAATTTTCACAAGTTATTTCACGACTTGAAAATTTATTTGGTAGAAACTTTAATGTTTTAACTAATTTTCAAAATAATTTAAGTAATTTTGATATATTGGAAATGAAAATTTATCTTTTTCAAGAATTTTGGTTGTGCTATGAAATGAAGGTTCTTGAATTAGAAGTACGTCACTTAGGTATTATTCGCGCATTAGAAAGAACACTTATTTTAATTTATATTGACACGGAATGGAAAGAACATTTACAAAAAATGGCTCTTTTACGAGATGCTGTTGGATGGAGAAGTTATGGACAACGAAATCCATTATTTGAATATAAAGATGAAGCGTATGAATTCTTTAAAAAACGAGCGCAAATAACAAGACATTTAGTTATTTATGATCTTCTTAGATCAAGTATAATATAAAAATTTACTTCTTTTTCAATAATTGCATTCTATTAAAAGTATTTACAATTAAAAAATTTAATTATGACAAAACGAACATTATCAAATAAAAGCCGTAAATCGATATTAAGATTATCAGGTTTTCGTGCTAGAATGTCGACACCGACTGGTCGTAAAACTATTAAAAATCGACGTAAAAAAGGTCGCAAAAAATTAGCATTAAGTCATTAAAACAATTTTCGTGTTAGAGTGAAACTTTTTAGTTTCCTCTAATAATCTATAATTTTTTAGTTATAATTATTATAATGATAATTTAGCAACTAATTTTTCTAAAACATTATTTATGCAATTTAATAATGAATTAACACTTTTATTAAAAGCTCGTTACCCAATTATTTTTATAAATACAATTGAAGAAGATCGAGTCGAATATGTGATTCGAAAAAATATTAAAACTAATTTTAATCGAAGTATATATAGTTGGGATTTTGTAGACGGTTATACAAATAACCCAAACAATGAAGGGTTTGCCAAGAAAAACCCGTTACAAGCATTAGAATTAGTAGAACGCTTAACACCTGAAACACCAGCTCTTTTTTTATTAAAAGATTTTAATCGTTTTTTAACCGATATAGCAATTTCACGAAAAGTAAAGAATATTAGCCGATTATTAAAATTGCAACCAAAAACAATTATTATTGTTGGATCTGAGGGTAAAATTCCAAATGAACTTCAAGATTTAATTACCGTTCTCCAATTTCAATTACCAACTAAAACTGAAATAAGTCACGAGTTAAATAGATTAATTCAATCTTTAACTCTTGAAATTGAAGCAGATTTATTTGAAAATTTAACTCAAGCTTGTCAAGGTTTATCTTTAGAAAGAATTCGACGGGTTTTGTCAAAAATTATTGCCACTTATAAAACAATCGATCAAAGAAGTATTGACATTTTATTAAATGAAAAAAAACAAATTATTAAACAAACCGAAATTTTAGAATATTGGCCTGCAAATGAAAAAATTACTAGCATTGGAGGAGTTGAAAATTTAAAAGATTGGTTAAAAAAGCGAAAGCGTTCTTTTGGAATTAAAGCAGCAAATTATGGTTTACCAACCCCTCGTGGATTATTACTTGTGGGAATTCAAGGTACTGGAAAATCATTAACAGCAAAAGCGATAGCGACAGAATGGCAATTACCTTTATTAAAACTTGATGTAGGAAAATTATTTGGGGGAATTATTGGAGAATCTGAATCTAGATTACGTCAAATGATAGAAGTTTCTGAAACATTAGCTCCATGTATATTGTGGATTGATGAAATTGATAAAGCTTTTAGTACCAATGAAAATAGTAACGATGGTGGAACAACAAATCGGGTTTTAGCAACATTTATTAGTTGGTTATCTGAAAAAACCAAGCCTGTATTTGTTGTTGCAACTGCAAATAATGTAGAGCGATTACCACTAGAAATTATTAGAAAAGGTCGATTTGATGAAATCTTCTTTTTAGATTTACCACAAAAACAAGAGCGAGAACAAATTTTTAAAATTCATCTTCAAGAATTTCGACCAAATAATTGGAAAACTTTTGATTATAAAAAATTAGCTCAACTTTCAGAATCTTTTTCAGGTGCTGAAATAAAACAAACTATTATTGAAGCCATGTATCATGCCTTTTATGAAGAGCGTGA